TTTTTCTTTTATGAAATTGATCCCCATCAGAACAAAAATCACTTGAGACATGTACCTACCAATTTGACATAGATCCAAGATATTTGATTAAATCAATGTGATGGAGAAGTTCGATTTGTCCCCTTAATCAAAAAAAAACAATTTCCGAAATTTTATTGATCCCCTTTATCATCCCGGATTTTTTCGTTATAAATTTTCTGGTTTACTACGAAGACATATTTCGTCTTAAAAAAAATGAATGAATCAAGAAAGTAGAAGAAATGGAGTTGAAAGTTGTATTTTTTTGTTGGGGTGGATAAACCATTCCACAAGGGGATCCTTTCCCTCGTATTTCTTTCTATTTATAAGAAACGCTTTATATTATATATAGTTAATCGAGACTATTTTTTTTTTTCATATTGAATTTAGATAGAATTTTAGATCGAATTAAATTAGGTATTCGATTTTTAAATTGAGTATTCGTTTTTCAGTTTTGAAATGAAATTCGAATTCTATTCTAATAAAAGAAAAAATATGACTAATGGATAATGATAATGGCTTTTTATATCGAATCGGATGGGATGGCGGTTAGAATGAAGGATTCATAAATAGGAATAACGAATCAAAAAACTCTATGGAATCGTGAAGGGCGGAAGGATCTCTTGGATTGAATCCTATTCTTACATTCTATTGACTCTATTGACTCTATTGACAATTTAGAAAAATTGTTGATACTATGCTCATAGTATGGTGGCGGTCGGACACATATGCCCCCATCGTCTAGTGGTTCAGGACATCTCTCTTTCAAGGAGGCAGCGGGGATTCGACTTCCCCTGGGGGTAGGGTACTACAAAAGGAAGTTGATCGTGCATTAATTGAAAATGGAATTGATTTTTCCTGGGTCGATGCCCGAGGGGTTAATGGGGACGGACTGTAAATTCGTTGGCAATATGTCTACGCTGGTTCAAATCCAGCTCGGCCCAAGAATTCGCTCATAGACCGTGAGATGCAAATTTTGTCTTTCTGAAGCGCACGATACGTGGGAATAAAAGAATTCCATTCTATATACATACCTCTTTATTTGTTTTATTTACTTGTTCCAAAAAATTCGGATCTAGAGAATATAATGATCTAGATTCATATCAGTATCTGTAAGTATAAAGGAAAGTCTAAATAAACGAAAAAAGAAATCTTTTTTGATTGAAAAATTGATGATCAATCGATTTGTAAATAAAGAAAGAATCACTAGTAATGTAATTACTGTCGTTCTCACAAAAAAGAAAGTGCATAGTCATGCAGATATCACTATATCACTCGTGTCTCTGTTACAACACGAAAAAAATGGGTTTGAATGAAATCCTAAAAATATTGATGCGGTATACCTTATTTCCCTGGGATTGTAGTTCAATTGGTCAGAGCACCGCCCTGTCAAGGCGGAAGCTGCGGGTTCGAGCCCCGTCAGTCCCGACGGATCCAATAGACACATCAACTCACCTCTCTATTTTCTTTTTCTGGTAAAAGGGGCACAATGAAATTAATAGAATTTCGGTCATTCTCAATAGGGATTTTTTTTCTTTTTTCGTTATTTCTCATCAAACACAACCAAATATTTAAATTTTCATTACTTCAACTAGTACCTATTGGGGGGAGAGAGATCTAATTGGACTAATCCAATTATTGGGAACATCATATTCCGGATTCCAAAGGATAGCGTACTGGGTCTGGTCTTTCAATTTATTGCCTCTATCTAATGGAATAGAGTATCATATGTTTCTCGGGAGCACATACACAACTAGAATTCATTTCTTGTACACTCCAAAAAAAATGGAATTTGAGTTACCCGGAAAAAGACTTTTCAGATGAAAACTCTCTCCCTTTCTAGTTCCGATTTTGGGTAGTCTCAATGACTCAAACTAACTCCTTTTTTTTAATCTATCTCATTCCAATTTTACACCGAACTTTTTTTTAATCTATGCTAGTACTAATCCAAGAAAAGAGAATATTAAAAAAAGAAAGATCAAATAACCACCCCCTTTAGCTTTATTATTCGTGTTATTTGTGAGGTAATGAATAATCGTTTGATTGTCCAAGGAAGGCGGTAGGTTGTAGAAAGAATGTAAAAAAAGAAAAAAAGATTTCTCGATTCGATTACGAATTCAATTTTATATTGAGTATGGATAAAGGATCTTCCTATGTTATACTATTTAATTCGCGACGGCGAAGTGATTTGATAGCCCAGATTTTGTTATTCATAATATTGATGCGATTCAATATCATCGAGATGGAATTCATCCCCTTGAATTTACAGGCGAAATTTTGATTATCTCTATGGGATTAAATCCCGAGTTATTGCGAAGTAAAAACCACTTAGATTATGGAAGTAAATATTCTCGCATTTATTGCTACTGCACTCTTTATTCTAGTTCCTACTGCTTTTTTACTTATCATATATGTAAAAACGGTCAGCCAAACCGATTAATCTGAATGAAACTTGACTTCTTATGTCTTTATCAATGAGAATTATTTAAGAAATAAATATAAATAAAGGATTCCAATTTCGTTTCTTAAATCTTCAATTAAATACGCAGGCTAGAATCAACAGTATTCTATGAGATTTGATAATATGGTAGAAAGGTTGATATATTTCTTTCTACCATATTATCTATTAGATTGGTGGTTTTTTAGTTTATAAAGTTGTACTGTATAAAGATACAGGCTTAATATAGAGCAATCTTCTAAAATATCTATCTTCATATCGATAGAATTCTATCCATAGAATATACATAGGGCCCCAGTTCTATTTCTTTGCTAGATTTCTTTTTTTGATTTGTATTGATTTTTTTGATTTGTATTGATTCCGACCGAAATAAAAAAAAAAAGGGGGGGTAACTCTTACTTTTACGGCTTGAATTCCGAGATTTCTGATTATTTCAAATCGAAATCCCAGTATCTATCGAAAAAAAGAAAATCAAAGAAGTAAAAAGTCTACGGACAGGGCTCCCATTAATTTCATAAAAAAAAACCAGTCATTTTTTTTTAGCATTCCAAACCAAAAAAGTATTTGATTAAATCGCTAACAGAAAGGAGTATGGGAACTTCTTCCAATTTCGAAAAGGAGTAGTAAACCCTACCGATTTGTAACACTTGAACCATGATATGAAATGAGTCGATGTCGATAAAGCATAAATCCAAAAAACAATTGAGAAAGTTTGATTCCTTACCGTAATTACATTAATAGTACTTCTAAAGTCCACTTCTCCCCCATACGACGAGTGAAAGGGAAAATGTAAAGACTACCATTAAAGCAGCCCAAGCGAGACTTACTATATCCATGTGAATTATGTCCCCTATCTGAATATGAAGGAATTATTCCATTCTTGTTCACTAATAATAGTGAAATCCAGGGTGCATAGTCAAAAGGGGATTCTTACTCCCAATTCTTTATTTAATGAACCAATCCAATAAATGCATTTAATTTATAAGAAATTCTTAATACAAATTTTCTGATCATTATGATTTCTAGTCGAATTGGGAAAGATTAAGTACAAGCAAAATATGCAACGACCCCCGTGGACAAGGGAGTCTTACTAATATAGCTATAGCATGTAGGAATAAAAAGATCTATTCTTTTGTTAACCTTCATAATTCATTCATAAAAAAACGGAATAAAAACTATATCTATATAACCAAGGTAAATCATTATCTATCACACACATACCTCTATTTTCTTTATTTCCCATTTTCTCTATTTCGTCTCTGTGAAAAAATGGGGAGACAGTCGATTATATTCTTGACTAGGGGTTACTGAACAGAAGTTTTTTTGGCAGTTTTTTTTTTCTAAAAACTGAATTTGACAATCAAATATTGATCGAATATCTGAGTATTCAAAGACATTCGGGAGTTTGTAGACCAAAGTTGTTTCTCCACAATAAGTAACAGTTAGACTCCCTTTTGGTTATCTAATTCAAGGCCCAGTCAGTAAATATTCCATTAGTAGTGGAAGGGCTATCAAGACTTCTCGGCTCCCTTCATAGTACGAAAATCTTTTTTTGACTCCTATCAAAAAAAAGTTACAGATCTTTTGAGAATCTCCATATGCTTCGAATCAAGGGGGTATCAACAGCCCCCCTCCCCCTATGCTGGCGAAGATTTCGGTGAGTTATATCAAAAAAACGAAGGGATTTCAGGTCTTTTGTTGACCAGGCGACACCCAGATTTGAACCGGGGAAAAAAGGATTTGCAGTCCTCCGCCTTACCGCTCGGCCATGTCGCCAAAAAAAATAGATGACAATATTACCCCCTTTTTGGTTTGAGGTGTATTGGATTACTGAACTTCTTTTTTTGTACTGACATCTTGAATCCTGTTTGCCTTAACCAAAAGAAACCATTCCCTTTTTTTATTAGATCCAACCCTTCGATTGATTGTATAGTATCACAAAATACACAATACCTAAAAACTTCCCCTATCCTTTCTATTGAAAGGGAAAATTTCTTTCACAAAAAAAATTCATAATAATTTTGAACCATTAACTATTGACTTGTGGCTTGACTGCGAATTCATGAATGATTTTTAGATTTCGATCTTAAATTATGTTTCCCTAATGACATAAGAAAGTCAAAATAATAACTAATTATTGTTGATTCTTTTCAATCAAAAAATTTTTCTTAATTTCCATTTTTCTCAATTTCGATTATAATTATATATTATATATATTATTTATATATATTATATAAAAAAAATTTATATATGTAAAGTAAACTCCGGAACCAGAACATATATAATCCCAGATATAGAATCGGATATTCAAATATAGGGTGCCGATAGGGAATTCTCAGAAAATATCGTACTTCAATTTTTCATTGAATCGATTGACGAAAAAAAGTCTAAATTTGGATAGACCCCCGCCCATGCTGCCCCGAATAGAACAGCAATAAAAGAATAAAAGGGGAGACGGATATATAGAAGATAGCTACACATGTTTAATAAATACAACCCGCTTACCAAGCGTATTTTACGAATT